CCGCTTCCCTTTCCGCTTTCTGTAAGCGCGCTCGGGCTTTTTCCAACTGTTCAATGGCCCCCCCGCGTAATTCTTCCGAATTTCTAATAGTATTCAAAATCCTCTGTTTTCGATTATCTAATAAATCACTTAATGAAAGTAGATTATCTTTCCATTCATTTCAAAACTTACATGATCCCTTCCCGAACCAAACATGAATCTTTCGATTCATTTGGCTCTCACGCTCAATTACTTATGTAAAATCCCCAGATTTTTTTATGTAATGAGCCTATCCTCTCTTTTCATATTCCAAAATCAAAAACTAGGGAAACTGATCCCTAATTCAAGATCAGAATATTCGGAGGACTCTTCTGACCACAGAAAAAAACAATTGTCAGCAAAGTTGTTTCTTTTTTTTCTTCAAATTCAAAAAATCTTCTTACTTTATAAGATAGGTCATCAATTCAGCATTGGATAAAAAGGGCGGAAATGCCCATTTTTCCACTAAATGGTTCAAATCATTTTATCAATATGAGTGTTCTATATCGAAAAAAGTTTCGAACTCTCACATCCATGTATTAACCTAGTAGTAGAAAGAGTACCATCTTGCGTCTGTACTTAAAAGGGTTTAGCTTTAACCATGTTAATGGTCCCACATTATTGGTTGATAGAGAATCAAAGGAAGGTAGATTTACCAACAAATTACGAAATGCTATAGTTCTTACATATAATTTATTAATTTATTCAGAAGTAATTCGCGGGATTATGCACCTTTCTTTCTTAGTTCTAACGAACAAAAACGAACAAAGTGCATCTGGTTGGATCCAGCCTATTTTTGAAATAAACAACTCGCACACACTCCCTTTCCAAAAAAGATCAATACACCGAGCACTACACTTAGATTTATTAGATTTGTTGCTAAAATATCGGTATTAAATCTTAAACTCCCGGCGGATGGCCAGTGACCCAAGGAAAGGAAAGAATCAGTTACATTTTTCATATGATCTCCCCTTATAGATAGACTAAAAAAATAGAACAGAGTTCTTTTTGTATCACGTCTCGCCCTCTTTTTTTTTTTTTGCAATTGAAATTCCCAATAAGAATGATACTTAATTAGAATTAGGTTATAATTAGGTATCAGGCTATATCTCAAATCTCACATCAGTCCTTCCCAGAGTTATTGTCTCAACGAAGAATTGTAGGAGTGAAATCTTGCTATAATTTTAAAGGGCAAGTGGCAATTAAAAGTTAAAAAATACTTATAGTATTTTTAGGTTTAACTAAACAAAAGGATTCGCAAATAAAAGCGCTAATGCTACAACCAGCCCATAAATTGTTAAAGCTTCCATAAAAGCTAGACTAAGTAATAAAGTACCTCGTATTTTTCCCTCCGCCTCGGGCTGTCTCGCAATACCTTCTACAGCTTGACCCGCAGCAGTACCTTGACCAACTCCAGGTCCAATAGAAGCAAGCCCTACGGCCAATCCAGCAGCAATAACGGAAGCGGCAGAAATCAATGGATTCATGAGAAGTTCCTCGCAAAAAATAAAAAAAATGGTTAATGATACAACCAAGAATTAGGACTTAACTATTCCGAATCATTCTTTGAGTTCGTCGTTATTTGTCTTTATTTCAATTTAATCTCCTTATTCTTATTCATTCAATTCACAGCCATAGACCAGACTAAAGGAAAAGACTTCTATTTGAAAGCCAGGTCCGGAGTAGGGCAAATTATATATATCGCGAGTTCATATATAACTAGTCAATTATCACATATACATGCCTTTGTTACATAATGTAAACCAACGATTCGTATCTTAGATTCAATCGGATTCTATAAATTTGCTTTGAAACATCCACAAAAGTTCGCTTAGAGCCATTAGATTCCATATATCTAATTGAACCCCTCTCCTAACAAAAACTTTTTTAGGACTCTAAGTTTTTGTAAACCTTTTTTTCCCTTTTAGTTCTCAGCACATGGGATACAACATCGAAAATCTAAATCATTAATATTTAGATTTACTATTGAAATTGGGTGAACAATCTAGAATATTAATTGAGGAAGGTAAAGATAAAAGGGCCAAACCAGAAAAATGGGAAAAAGATCTTTTTCCCATTTTTCCAACAATTCGCTCATATCATAATCTTTATTTGCGATTACTCTAGATTCTAGCTCGTAATATACCATACTTTGGATGTTTATTTTTCTTAAGTATAGTATCTTGAGACAGGCATACATTGACTTGGGCTAAGCTAAGCAAAAACATAGTTCAAAACTAGTCAATGATGACCCTCCATAGATTCTCCTATATAAGCCGCAGCTAAAGTTGCAAAAATAAGAGCTTGAATACCACTTGTAAATAATCCAAGAAACATAACCGGTATAGGAACTACTAAAGGTACTAAAGAAACAAGAACAACAACTACTAATTCATCAGCTAATATATTCCCGAAAAGTCTAAAACTAAGTGATAAAGGTTTTGTGAAATCTTCTAAGATGTTAATGGGTAAAAGGATTGGG